ATAGATTCTCTATTCCTAATTGCTGTGGCACGAAAAATACTGAAAAGAAAAGAGGAGACAAGTGATGAAAACCTCCCTCTCGGTCTATGATACCTAAATGGGAGAAAAATCCGGATCAAACCCTTATTTATCTTAACCTTAGATTAATTTACTTCAACGAAAGGGAGCAAAATTGTCCGAACCTTTGTGATTTTTTATTTTCTTTTCGTTAGGTTTAAGTCTGGCGCGAATAATATTCTACGACTAGCAATTCATTTATTTTCAAACCGACCCATTTACTATCTATAATTTGATTGACTAATCCTTTATATTGGAATGGGTGAAGAGTCAAATGTTTTGGCAATTCGTCATGAGAGGACGAATCGAGAGAATTTTGAATCAGAGTTCTAGAGTTTTCTTCATCCCTCGCCGTAATAATATCTCGGGGTTTGCAGCGATAACTTGCTATATCTACTATACGACCATTGACTAAAATATGTCTATGGTTAACTAATTGACGGGCTCCGGGAATAGTCGGAGCCATACCCAATCGAAAAAGGATGTTATCCAAGCGCATTTCAAGTAATTGGAGTAAAACCTGACCTGTTGACCCCTTGGCTTTTCCGGCAATACGAACGTATTTAAGTAATTGTCGTTCTGTAAGACCATAATGAAAACGCAATTTTTGTTTTTCTTCTAGACGAATACGATATTGAGATTTTTTCCCGGAACGCGATTGATTTCTAAGATCACTTCCAGCTCTAGGCCTTTTATTAGTTAGTCCCGGTAAAGCTCCCAGGCGGCGTATTTTTTTGAAACGAGGTCCTCGGTAACGCGACATAAAGACTCCTTATTCTTATTTATATTTAATTCTTATTGATGAAATTTCATTTTACAGAATAAACCTAAACTAAAACTGAACTAAATGAGAAATGAAGCGAAGTTTACGGAAGTAGTGTACTTGTACTATCAAAAATAATGAGATGAATTAGATAAATATCCAGACCTTTATATTCTATATATAGAAAAAGGATTCTTTTCGTGACATAGTTGGAAGTTCCTATAACATAAAAAATCGATGACTTTTTGGAAAAAGAGGGAGAAGTTTTTTCAATATTCTTTTATTTCAGATTTTAAAAGGACATTATCAATCATGTAAAAACTCGAATAAAATAAATAGAGAAAAGCCGGCTATCGGAATCGAACCGATGACCATCGCATTACAAATGCGATGCTCTAACCTCTGAGCTAAGCAGGCTCACATAACAGAAATTCTACATGCATCGGAATTCAATAAACTATTGGAATCTTAGCTATTAACTATTATACTTATATACTTATACTATTTTCATTCTTAGCTATTCAAATCTAATTATGAATATAGAAAAAATAGAATGAAAAAAAAATATTTAATACTAATACTATTTAATACTAATACTATATATAGAATATATCTAGAATATAAGGATTAATCTAGCGATATAGAATTTCGATTTATCACATCACAATTCTATATAATATTATTAGATATTAGATCTATTTTTAGATTAAATATTTTAGATAGAATTTTTTCGTTTTTGTGATATTTGAAATTCTTTTTATTACACTTCTATATTTTATTCAATATATATTTTTCATTTTTTAATGGGATAATTTGTTCTAACTAATGAGATATTCCTGCGCTTTGATTCGTAAAGATGGAAGATCAGACGAAAAAAAGAATCGACCGTTCAAGTATTCCAAATTTTATGGGAAAAATGAGCAGAAGAGAGACATATATACGTGGTATATATCCATATATATTGAATTGCGGATACAGAAATGATAGAATCGTTTTTGATTGGACCAAATGCGGGTCTCCTATAGAAGATGAAAGAAGATAGACAAGAAATCAAAGAGGAGAAAAACTTTTTCGAGATAGGAATCAGTATCTAATGAATTTAAGGGTTCCAGTATAAATGAAAGAAAAGGGGGAACGACATCACAACCAAAATGAGATCCTAATCTCAAAACAAAAAGAAAAGGGGATATGGCGAAATTGGTAGACGCTACGGACTTAATTGGATTGAGCCTTGGTATGGAAACCTACTAAGTGATAACTTTCAAATTCAGAGAAACCCCGGAATTAATAAAAATGGGCAATCCTGAGCCAAATCCTGTTTTCCGAAAACAAACAAAGGTTCAGAAGGCGAAAAAAGGGATAGGTGCAGAGACTCAATGGAAGCTGTTCTAACAAATGGACTGGACTGTGTTGCATTGGTAGAGGAATCCTTCCATTGAAACTTCCAAAAGGATGAAGGATAAACGTATATACATACGTATACGTACTGAAATACTCTATCAAATGATTAATGACGATCCGAATCTGTATTTTTTAGATGAAAACGGAAGAATTGTTGTGAATCGATTCCATATTGACGAAAGAATCGAATATTCATTGATCAAATCATTCACCCCATACATAGTCTGATAGTTCTTTTGAAGAACTGATTAATCGGACGAGAATAAAGATAGAGTCCCA